GTTGACGTAGCTTAAAATAAAGCATGCCACTGAAGATGTCAAAATGAAAATTTAAATTTCCGACAACATAAAAGTCTGGTCCTGACTTTAATATCAGTTATGGTTTAACTTACACATGCAAGTCTCCGCACCCCCGTGAAAATGCCCTACACCTCAACTGAGCACTAGGAGCGGGTATCAGGCACACTTAAATGTAGCCCAAAACGCCTTGTTTAACCACATCTCCAAAGACCCCCCAGCAGTGATAAACATTAAGCTATAAGTGTAAACTTGACTTAATTAAAACCGATACTTAAGAGCCGGTAAAACTCGTGCCAGCCACCGCGGTTATACGAGCAGGCCCAAATTGATATTACACGGCGTAAAGCGTGATTAGAAAACTATTAAACTAAAGTTAAACATGTCTCAAGCTGTCATACGCTACCGGATAAATGAAACCCCGCCACGAAAGTAACTTTAATATGTCTGAACTCACGAAAATTAAGAAACAAACTGGGATTAGATACCCCACTATGCTTAACCATAAACAATGGTGTTTTTATACAATAACACCCGCCAGGGGACTACAAGTACTAGCTTGAAACCCAAAGGACTTGGCGGCGCCTCAAACCCACCTAGAGGAGCCTGTTCTATAATTGATTCTCCCCGTTAAACCTCACCACCTCTTGCTAACCCCGCCTATATACCGCCGTCGTCAGCCTACCTTTTGAAAGACCAAAAGTAGGCACAATGAGATCTCCCCCAAAACGTCAGGTCAAGGTGTAGCGAATGAGATGGGATAAAATGGGCTACATTTTCTGACTCAGAAAATTACGAAAAATGTAATGAAATATACATTAGAAGGAGGATTTAGTAGTAAAAAGAAAATAGAGAGTTCTTTTGAATCCGGCCATGAAGCGCGTACACACCGCCCGTCACTCTCCTCGACTAATAAAACAACTTACCTAAAACTTCATCAAAAACAAAGAGGAGATAAGTCGTAACAAGGTAAGTGTACCGGAAGGTGCGCTTGGATAAATTAGAATGTAATTAAGAATAATATCTCCCTTACACCGAGAAAACACTTGTGCAAATCAAGTCACTCTAAGCTGAACTAATATCCATTTTTAAGCAACCAGCTATAACTAGTCTCGGTAGGCTTATCACCTTACTCGGGGGTCTTCCCACTCTTTTGCGACAGAAAAGGAACAAAGAGCAATAGAGATAGTACCGCAAGGGAAAGCTGAAATAGAAATGAAATAGTAATAAGTTTTAAAAAGCAGAGACTAAATCTCGTACCTTTTGCATCATGGTTTAGCAAGTATAATCAAGCAAAGAGACCTTCAGTTTGAACCCCCGAAACTACTTGAGCTACTCCGGGGCAGCCTATTAGTGCCAACCCGTCTCTGTCGCAAAAGAGTGGGAAGACCCCCGAGTAGAGGTGATAAGCCTACCGAGACTAGTTATAGCTGGTTGCTTAAAAAATGGATATTAGTTCAGCCTTGTACATTCTATAACCAGCACATAAGAACATCGCATGTATAAGAGTTAGTCAAGTGGGGACCAGCCCGCTTGAAGCAGGATACAACCTTTAAAGGAGGACAAGGATCATAACATCAAATGATTAAACCCCAGTAGGCCTAAAAGCAGCCACCTATTAAAGAAAGCGTTAAAGCTCTTATCAAAACAACACACAATAAAGACAAAAAATCCCTATCCCCCAAAAATATTAAGCTATTCTATGCACCCATAGAAGAAATAATGCTAAAATTAGTAATGAGAGGATAAACCTCTCCTGACACAAGTGTAAGTTAGAATGGAAAAACCACTAACAACTAACGACCCCAACATGAGGGAAAAAGAAAATTCAAAGTAAACAAGAAAATAATATTCACGAGTAGACTAGTCGTTAACCCAACACAGGAGTGCCCAAAGGAAAGACTAAAAGGGGAAGAAGGAACTCGGCAAACATAGACCTCGCCTGTTTACCAAAAACATCGCCTCTTGCAATATAAGTATAAGAGGTCCCACCTGCCCACTGACTAACGTTTAACGGCCGCGGTATCCTGACCGTGCTAAGGTAGCATAATCATTTGTCTTTTAAATGGAGACTAGTATGAATGGTATAACGAAGGTTTAACTGTCTCCTTCCCCCAGTCAATGAAATTGATCTGCCCGTGAAGAAGCGGACATAGACACATAAGACGAGAAGACCCTATGGAGCTTTAGACAAGAATCACACATGTAAAATTTAATATGCCAAAAGGAATACAACAAACCCCACTTAATGTAGTATGATTTAATGTCTTCGGTTGGGGCGACCATGGGGGAAAGTAAAGCCCCCACGAAGAATAAGAAATATCTTCTAAACCAAGAAATACACTTCTAAGTAGCAGAAAATCTGACCATATGACCCAGGACAACCTGATTAACGAACCAAGTTACCCTAGGGATAACAGCGCTATCCTTTCCCAGAGTTCATATCGACGAAAGGGTTTACGACCTCGATGTTGGATCAGGACATCCTAATGGTGCAGCCGCTATTAAGGGTTCGTTTGTTCAACGATTAACAGTCCTACGTGATCTGAGTTCAGACCGGAGTAATCCAGGTCGGTTTCTATCTATGAATAAACCCATTCTCAGTACGAAAGGACAAGAATGAGGGGGACTATAAAAACTTATTCCCTAATTGATTTGCTGAAAACAAATAAAGTATTATATTTTAACCAAGGCCAAAGAAAATGGCGCAGGGATGGCAGAGTGGTAATTGCGGAAGCCCTAAAACCTTCTACTCAGGGGTTCAATCCCCCTTCTCAGCTATGAAGTATATCATTATTTTTATTATTAGCCCATTAATGTATATTGTACCAGTACTTCTCGCAGTTGCATTTTTAACTCTCCTAGAACGAAAAGTGCTAGGGTATATGCAAATACGAAAAGGGCCAAACATCGTAGGCCCCTTTGGCCTCCTTCAACCAGTAGCTGACGGAATCAAATTATTCATTAAAGAACCCGTACGCCCTTCAACCTCTAACTCACTTCTATTTATTGTGGCCCCAACCTTGGCTTTAACCTTAGCTCTAACCCTATGAACCCCAATGCCAATACCTTACCCAATAATGGAGCTAAGCTTGGGGATCCTATTTATACTTGCTTTATCAAGCCTAGCAGTCTACTCAATTTTAGCATCAGGATGGGCCTCCAACTCTAAATACGCCTTAATGGGCGCCCTACGAGCTGTAGCCCAAACCATTTCATATGAAGTTTGTCTAGGCCTAATTATTTTATCAGTAATTATAACTGTGGGGGGGTTTAATCTAAAAATACTCAATAACATTCAAGAAACCATATGATTAATTGTACCCATATGGCCAATAGCAGCGGTATGATACACCTCAACCCTAGCTGAAACAAACCGCGCTCCATTCGACCTTACAGAAGGTGAATCAGAGCTTGTATCAGGGTTTAATGTAGAATATGCTGGAGGTCCATTTGCCCTATTTTTCCTAGCGGAATACTCAAATATTTTGATAATAAATATATTCTCAACTATTATTTTTTTGGGCTCAACTTACCCACATCAAACGCCGGAATTAGCCACTATAACTTTAGCAATAAAAACTGTTCTATTAAGCTGCCTTTTCTTATGAGTCCGAGGCTCCTACCCACGATTCCGTTATGACCAACTTATATTTTTAGTCTGAAAAAATTTTCTTCCCCTGACCCTAGCCCTATTAATTTGAAACTTGTCCCTCCTCACTATGATAGCCGGACTTCCTACTCTATAACCCCACATTAGAAAAAAGGGACTTGAACCCATCCTAAAGAGATCAAAACTCTATGTGCTTCCTAATACACCACTTTCTATGCCCTAAGAGACTTAGGATAACCTTAAAACCGGGAGCCTTCAAAGCTTTAAATAGAAGTGAAAATCTTCTCGTCCCTGGAACTGCATGAAATACCGAATATCTAAACCCACAAATTATTAAGGAAAGACCTGGCAACCCAACACATTAATACACAAAAAAGATTCCCCGCCAAGGGGGAATCTTCGTCATTGAGGACGCCCTTCAGCCTCTAATAAAATCTTGCGATTATCTTCGCCCTCAATAAATGCCTCAGCTAAACCCTAGCCCATGACTAAAAGTTGCAACTCTCTCCTGAATCGCCTACGCAGTAGTGTTACCACCCAAAATTCTAAAGCTCGTGTTCGACAATGACCCTAACCAAACGAACTCTTGCCCCACACAACAAACCCCTTGAAATTGACCATGACTATAGACTTATTTCATCAATTCACCCCCAACATCATCCCACTTACTGTAATACTATTACTTCCATTAACAGTCCTTCTTCCCTACTCCTTTCAATGACTCGGCGGCCGAATTGTTACCCTAAAAATCTGAATTATTAAGCAACTTACCTCACAAATCTTATCCCCTCTTAGCCGTGTAGGACATAAGTGAGCCCTAGTACTGATAGCACTAATTGTATTTTTAATAACACTAAATGTTCTAGGCATGCTCCCATATACATTTACACCGACAACCCAGCTAGCAGTTAACCTAGGATTTGCAATTCCGCTATGACTGGCTACTATTACCCTCGGAGCTCGAAAAAAGCCGGTACAATTTACAGCGCATGTACTACCACTAGGTACTCCCCTCCCCCTTATCCCAGTTCTAGTTCTCATTGAAACAGTTAGTATAATCGTACGCCCCTTTGCCCTAGGAGTACGAATTACCGCAAATCTGGTTGCCGGTCATCTTCTAATTCAACTTAGCTCAATAGCGACAGCCTCTCTAGTATCCTCAACACTTGTAGCGGCTGTATTAGTTTCATCTACTGTTGTACTCCTTACAGCATTGGAAGTAGCTGTCGCACTTATTCAAGCTTACGTGTATGTTCTACTAGTGAGCCTCTACCTCAAAGAAAATACATAATGTCAGGCCGATATCACCCCTACTACACTGTTAAGCTGAGCCCCCAACAATTGGAGGAACAGAAAAAATCCCAACTAATCCGAGAACAAAAAAGCTCCCAACCATTGAAGAAACAAAAAAGCTCCGAACCATTAGAGAAACAAAAAAGCTCCGAACCATTGGTGAAACAAAAAGCCCCCCAAAATCACCCATATCATATAGTTAACCCGAGCCCTTGACCATTGACGGGGGCGGCAGCCGCCCTGATACTTACATCTGGGACCGCAATGTGATTCCACTACCAAAAAATAGCCCTAATTAATCTAGGATTACTAATGCTACTTTTGACAATATTCCAGTGGTGACGAGACATCGTACGAGAAGGGACATTCCAAGGACACCATACACCCCAAGTACAAAAAGGCCTCCGATATGGTATAGTTCTTTTTATTACCTCAGAAATTTTCTTCTTTTTAGGGTTCTTTTGAGCCTTTTACCACTCAAGCTTAGCCCCCACACCAGAACTAGGGGGATGCTGACCACCAACCGGCATCTCACCCCTTAATCCATTTGATGTCCCCCTATTAAATACAATTGTTCTATTAGCTTCAGGTGTCACAGTAACATGAGCCCACCATAGTTTAATAAACGAAAAGCGAGAACAAGCTATTCAATCTCTAACAATAACAGTATTACTAGGGATATATTTTACAATACTACAGGCAGCCGAATACTGTGAAACCTCCTTTACAATAGCAGACAGCACTTATGGTTCAACATTTTTTGTAGCCACAGGATTCCACGGACTACATGTATTAATTGGTACTTTATTTCTTATAGTCTGTCTCTCCCGTCAAATTAAATTTCAATTTACATCTCATCACCACTTTGGATTTGAGGCTGCCGCATGATATTGACACTTTGTTGATGTAGTCTGATTATTTTTATATGTATCAATTTATTGATGAGGTTCATAATGATCCTGGTACTCAACCTAAAATTTAACCACATACTATATATCCTACCGCTGTATCTAACATTTTAGTTACAAAAACATAATAAATAACAATCCGACATCCAACATCTTTCATCTTTCTAGTATAATATACAAGCGACTTCCAATTGCTAAATCTTGATTAAATCTCAAGGAAAGATAATGAATCTTATAATATCAACCCTAATTGTCACCGGATCTTTAGCGTATCTATTAATTGTAATCTCATTTTGGCTGCCCCAAATAAGTCCTAATGCAATTAAACTTTCCCCCTATGAATGCGGATTTGATCCTACAGGATCTGCCCGAATCCCATTCTCAATCCGATTCTTTCTGGTTGGTGTACTATTTCTACTGTTTGATTTAGAAATCGCACTTCTTCTTCCCATCACTTGAGGGGGTCAACTATCAGACACCTTAGCTATATTTTCATGAGTAATCTCAATTATTATTATTATAACCTTGGGGTTAACATATGAATGAGTTCAAGGGGGTCTAGAATGAGCCGAATAACCACATTGGGCCCCTAAAGGATAATAGCTATCCGTTGGTTTTAGGAACCGAAGACTCTTGGCGCAATTCCAAGTAGGGGTTATGCCTGCAACACATGTGATAATTAATTCAAGCATACTAACTATAGCAGCCGTAATTATATACCTCCCCCTAACAAGTATGTTAAGCCCTAACATAGTAAAAAAGACTACTAAGCATGTCAAAGTCGTAATCCAAATAGCATTTTTTATTAGCTTAATTCCCCTCCTCCTATTTTTAGACCAAGGCATAGAAACAACCCTAACAAATTGGCAATGATTCAATACCGCAATATTTAACTTAAATATAAGCTTTAAATTTGACCAGTACTCAATTATTTTTATCCCAGTTGCCCTCTATGTAACATGGTCTATCCTAGAGTTTACCTTATGATATATAGCATCTGACCCAAATATTAATCGATTCTTTAACTACATACTTGTGTTTTTAATTGCGATAATTGTTTTAGTAACCGCAAATAATCTATTTCAACTATTTATTGGTTGAGAGGGAGTAGGAATTATATCTTTTCTACTAATCGGTTGATGACACGGACGTTCAGACGCTAACACCGCCGCCCTTCAAGCCGTAATTTATAACCGGGTCGGGGACGTGGGTTTCGTTATAGCAATAGCCTGAATAGCCCTAAACATCAATAGCTGAGAGATACAACAAATATTCATAATATCAAAAGAAATTAATATAACCTTACCCATCGTAGGATTTATTATAGCTGCAACAGGAAAGTCCGCCCAATTTGGATTACACCCATGACTTCCGTCAGCAATAGAAGGGCCAACCCCGGTTTCTGCCCTCTTACACTCAAGCACAATAGTCGTGGCCGGAATTTTTCTTCTAATCCGCCTACATCCCTTAATAAGTAATAACCCGACCGCCCTCTCATTGTGCTTATGTTCAGGGGCATTAACCACCCTATTTACAGCAACTTGTGCATTAACTCAAAATGATATTAAAAAAATTATTGCATTTTCAACATCAAGCCAATTAGGACTAATAATAGTAACTATTGGACTAAATCAACCACAACTTGCATTTATTCACATCTGCACCCACGCATTCTTTAAAGCCATATTATTTTTATGCTCAGGAGTTGTAATCCACAGCCTAAATGATGAACAAGATATCCGAAAGATGGGGGGTTTACATAAAATATTACCACTTACCTCTTCTTGTATTCTATTAGGCAGTTTAGCCTTAACAGGTACCCCCTTTCTAACCGGCTTTTATTCTAAAGATGCAATTATTGAAGCAATAAACACCTCCCACCTCAACGCCTGAGCCCTTACCTTAACCTTAATCGCAACATCTTTTACAGCCGCATATAGCCTCCGAATCATTTTCTTCACCTCAATAAAATACCCGCGACTCATATCCCTTAACCCCATTAATGAAAATAACCCTAGTGTAATTAACCCAATCAAACGGCTTGCCTGAGGATCTATAATTGCAGGCCTAATAATTACATTAAACTTTTTATTTATTAAAACACCAAATATAACTATATCCCCAACATTAAAAATAAGTGCATTACTAGTAACCGCCGTGGGACTAATAACCGCCATTGAAATAACTACATTAACTAACAAACAACATAAAATTTTCCCCAACATAAAAATAGGCGGTTTCTCTAATATGCTCGGCTTCTTCCCTACCCTAACCCACCGAATAGGGCCAAAATTAGTATTAACCATGGGACAAAAAATAGCCTCACATATGTCTGATCAAACATGATTCGAAAGCCTCGGGCCTAAAAGTATACAAAATAAACAACTATTTATAGTAAAATTTGTTAGTAGTCCACAACAAGGACTAATTAAAGTTTATTTGACAATATTTCTTCTAACAGGGATTATAGCTGTACTCCTAATAAGTTAAATCGCTCGCAAGGCCCCACGACTCTGTCCACGAACTAATTCAAGGACGGAAAATAAAGTGATTAATAAGCCCCACCCGCAAATAATTAACATCATCCCCCCCAAACCATATAAAAAAGCAACCCCACAAAAATCTCCCCGCAAATATGAAAGATTATGAAGCTCATCAGCAACACCACAATAAATATTTCCACTAGCAGGCATAGGCATTAAACCTCACCCCATATTATACCCCCATTCCCAATCCCCAAATATAAAGCCCCAAATTATGACCAACAAACCAAAAAATAAAACCCGCCCTAAAACTGGTCAAATCCCCCAAGCCTCAGGGTAAGGGTCCGCAATTAAAGCCGCAGAATATGAATACTGCTGTATCCCACCAAATAGATCAAATATACCAAAGTATAATCCCACACCAAAGCCGCCAACACTACCCAAAGCGGCATAATAAGGACTGGATTTGATGCCACCCCAAAAACCCCAACAATAATAAAATTGAGAAAAAGAAATATAATTCATAGCTTAGAATTAAACTCAATTAAAATATATACCACACACTATATTATACCTAAACCGAAAATTTCGCTTAGCCCTAGTAGCTTAATACAAAGCATCAGCCTTGTAACCTGAAGATTAGAGACTCAAACCTTTCTAGCGCTATCAGAAGAGAGAAATATAATTCCCACCCCCCGCCCCCAAAGCCGGGATCCTAAATTAGAATATCTTCTGGTAAATAAAATACTAGTATACGTAACCCCCGTGCAGGAAATGTGCCCGAGAAATAAGGACTACTTTGATAGAGTATACCACGAGAATTAGAGCCCTCCATTTCCTAGTAAAGTCAGCTAAACAAGCTCTTGGGCCCATACCCCTAATATGTCGGTTAAAAATCCTTCCTTTGCTAATGACCCCATATGTATCATTTGTCTTATTCACAAGCTTAGGCTTAGGCACCACAATTACATTTGCCAGCTCTCACTGACTCCTAGCCTGACTAGGCCTAGAAATCAACACCCTAGCTATTATCCCACTAATAGCCCAACGAAATCACCCACGAGCATTAGAAGCAACAACAAAATATTTTCTTGTACAAGCAATAGCAGCAACCCTAATATTATTTACTGTTACATCAAATGCATGAATAACCGGACACTGAGAGGTTCAAGAGTCTTCCCAGCCAATCTTAGCTATAATTACATTTCTTGCTCTAGGGCTAAAAATTGGTATCGCCCCTATACACTATTGACTGCCAGAAGTAATACAAGGAGTTGATTTAATGACTGGAATAATTCTAGCAACATGACAAAAATTGGCACCCATGGCCATAATGTTTCAACTAGCCCCAGAAATAAATATACCCCTACTGCTTACACTAGCAATTACATCAACCCTAATGGGGGGGTGAGGTGGCATTAACCAAACGCAGCTACGAAAAATTTTAGCCTACTCTTCAATTGCTAATATGGGGTGAATATTAGTTGTGTTAAAATATATGCCAAATCTAATAGTCCTAAGTTTAGTATTTTATATTGTAATAACCATGTCAATTTTTATAATAGTAAAAATGGCTGCAGTCACAAAAATTAATATACTATCGACAGCATGAGCAAAATCCCCAACCCTGTCTGTAATAACCCTTGTGGTAATCCTGTCTATTGCCAGTTTGCCCCCCCTTACAGGCTTCACCCCCAAATGATTTATTTTAAAAAGTCTTACCCAACAAGAGCTAACTATTATCCCTACACTTATAGCCCTAAGCACTTTAATGAGCCTATTTTTTTACCTGCGGTTATGTTATAGTGTAGCACTAACTACTTCCCCAAATACCAATAACACCAAGACATCTTGACGGCTTAAATCAAAACAAATAATGAAACCTATGGCACCCTTCATCACTTTAACAGTTATAGCGTTTCCCCTTTCCCCACTAGCAACTGCACTAACAATAATTAATGGGGACCCTACATTAAGGCCTACAAGACTTTATCTTGCATAATCTGAATGCAACTCAGATACTTTAATTAAGATAAGACCTTACTTACCTTAGATGAGAAGGCCTTGATCCTTCAAACTCTTAGTTAACAGCTAAGCGCCTAAACCAGCAAGCATTCATCTATCCGCTTAAACCCTGGTAGGTGTTGAACCTACATAATAAGATTTGCAATCTAACATGTTTTACACTACAAGGTTTGGTAAGAAAAGGATTTAAACCTTCATGCTTGGGGCTACAACCCACCACTTGATACTCAGCCACCTTACCTATGATAATCACCCGTTGACTCTTTTCTACTAATCATAAAGACATTGGAACCCTTTACTTTATATTCGGCGCCTGAGCCGGAATAGTAGGTACTGCCCTAAGTTTGCTAATCCGAGCCGAATTAAGTCAACCGGGGACCCTACTCGGTAATGACCAATTCTATAATGTTATTGTTACAGCCCACGCCTTCGTGATAATCTTCTTTATAGTTATACCCGTTATAATTGGCGGATTTGGTAACTGACTTGTACCAATAATAATTGGAGCCCCAGACATAGCTTTTCCCCGAATAAACAATATAAGCTTCTGACTTCTTCCACCCGCACTTCTTCTTCTACTAGCCTCCTCAGGAGTTGAAGGTGGGGCCGGAACAGGCTGAACTGTTTACCCACCTCTAGCAGGAAACCTGGCCCACGCAGGAGCCTCCGTAGATTTAACAATTTTTTCTCTACACCTAGCTGGCATCTCATCTATTCTAGGAGCCATTAACTTTATTTCCACCATTATTAATATAAAATCCCCCATCGTCACCCAGTATCGAACCCCCCTATTTGTATGATCGGTTTTAGTAACTGCTATTTTGCTTCTCTTATCTTTACCGGTCTTAGCCGCAGGCATTACTATGCTCCTCACAGACCGAAACTTAAACACAACATTCTTTGACCCTGCAGGAGGAGGAGACCCCATTCTTTACCAACATCTATTCTGATTTTTTGGGCACCCAGAAGTCTATATTCTAATTTTGCCGGGGTTTGGGATAATCTCACACATTATTGCCTATTATTCCGGCAAAAAGGAGCCTTTTGGGTATATGGGCATAGTCTGAGCAATAATAACCATTGGGCTACTAGGATTTATTGTATGGGCACATCATATATTTACAGTCGGAATAGATGTAGATACCCGAGCCTACTTCACCTCTGCCACAATAATTATCGCAATCCCAACAGGAGTAAAAGTATTTAGTTGACTAGCCACCCTACATGGGGGCGTAATCAAATGAGAAACCCCAATGTTATGAGCACTAGGGTTTATTTTTTTATTCACAATCGGGGGTCTGACAGGAATTGTACTAGCTAACTCATCAATTGATATTGTATTACATGATACATATTATGTAGTAGCACATTTTCATTATGTTTTATCTATAGGTGCAGTATTTGCTATTATAGCAGGTTTTGTACACTGATTCCCCCTATTTACAGGCTTCTCCCTTCACCCTAAATGAACTAAAGTACACTTCGGGATTATATTCCTAGGGGTAAACCTAACATTTTTCCCGCAACACTTTTTAGGATTGGCCGGAATACCACGCCGATATTCTGATTACCCCGATGCCTATGCTATATGAAATTTACTCTCATCTATCGGATCCCTCATTTCCCTCACAGCAGTTGTACTATTTATATTTATTTTATGAGAAGCTTTTGCTACCAAACGCCTTATTAAATGAGTTCATATTACAGGAACCAATATAGAATGACTACAAGGATCACCTCCCCCCTCCCACACATTTGAAGACTTTCCACTCGTTCGTATTCAATCATATTGATCTGTACGAATAAGCCGCCTAAATAAAGTAATTTAACAAGAGAAAAAGGAATTGAACCCCCATAAACCAATTTCAAATCAGTCACATAACCACTCTGTCACTCTCTTATATCTATAGAATATACCCCCATGTCGAGACCCTAGTAATAAAACTTACATTGTCTTGTCAAGACAGAATTGCAGGTTTAAATCCTGCGGGTCTCAGACATGGCCCTCCCCTCACAGACAGGCTTTCAAGACGCAGCCTCTCCTATTATAGAAGAGCTGATCCACTTTCACGACCACGCGCTAATAATTGTTCTCCTAATTAGTACTTTTGTAGCATATATTATAATTGCTATAACAACCACTACAATATTTGATTTATATACTCTAGATTCCCAAGAAATTGAAATCGTATGAACTATTCTACCAGCCGCTATTCTAATTCTTATTGCTCTACCCTCTCTACGAATTTTATATCTTATAGATGAAATTAATGACCCCCACCTAACAATCAAAACCATCGGGCACCAATGATACTGAAGCTACGAATATTCAGAATACGAAAATTTAGAATTTGACTCATATTTAATTCCCACACAAGATTTAACCCCTGGCCAATTCCGGCTACTTGAAACAGACCACCGAGTAGTAATTCCGGTTAAATCTCCCATCCGACTTATAATTACAGCAGAAGATGTCCTTCATTCATGAACAGTCCCAGCCCTAGGAGTAAAAATAGATGCAGTCCCGGGCCGCCTAAACCAAACAGCACTTTCAGCCTTTCGACCGGGAATTTATTATGGGCAATGCTCTGAAATCTGTGGGGCAAACCACAGCTTTATACCAATTGTAATTGAAGCTGTACCCCTACAAAACTTTGAAGCCTGATCCTCAGCAATAACAGAATATTTACTAAGAAGCTAAATCGGGTTCGGCATTAGCCTTTTAAGCTGGAGTTAGGTGCTTCCCAACCACCCTTGGTAACAATAGACTATTAGTCCATTAAAGATTCTGATTTCGACTCAGCAGAACGTGGTCAAACCCACGATAGTCTCATGTTATCCTTACACCTTGGTATTCCCCTAACATTTATTTTAGCAATTTTAGGATTAGCACTCCATCGAAAATACTTATTATCCGCCCTTCTATGCTTAGAAGCTATAATACTAACCCTTTACTTAACTGCAGCCATTAACCCCCTACAAACACAAGCTGCCATACAATCCTCCACCCCAATCATAATCTTAGCTTTCTCTGCCTGCGAAGCCACTGTAGGCTTAGCCCTCCTAGTTGCCACATCTCGAACCCATGGGACAACCCTCCTAAAAATACTAAATATACTACAATGCTAAAAATTCTTATTCCCACCATAATACTAATTCCAACTATCTGATGAGCTGATAAAAAATGGGTGTGATCAATAATCCTGTGCCAAAGTCTTGGTATTGCATGTGTTAGTCTTATATGATTTAAATGAGAAACAGAGACAGGATGGGCTACAATAAGCCCGCATATAGCAACAGACCCGCTATCAACCCCATTACTTATTTTATCCTCATGATTACTTCCGCTAATAATTTTAGCTAGCCAAAACCATATAAATCCTGAGCCACCAAAACGACAAAAAGCATACATCTCCCTCTTAGTCTCACTCCAATTATCATTGATTATAGCATTTGGGGCAACCGAAATTATTATATTCTATATTATATTTGAAACAACTTTAATCCCTACCCTAATTATTATTACACGCTGAGGCACCCAAAAAGAACGACTCCACGCAGGAATTTATTTTCTATTTTACACAATGGCAGGCTCCCTCCCTCTACTAGTAGCTCTGATAATTTTACAGAAAGACCTAGGCACCCTATCCATATTAATAATATCTTATACTAAGCCCCTAATTACCCTTACATGAAGCACACAACTCTGATGGGCAGCCTGCCTAATTGCTTTTCTTGTAAAAATACCCCTATATGGTATACATTTATGGTTACCAAAAGCCCATGTAGAAGCCCCAATTGCAGGGTCAATAGTCTTAGCTGCTGTCTTATTAAAACTAGGGGGCTATGGTATAATCCGTATCCTTATTATCTTCTCAGCCCCTACCAAAGACCTTGTATACCCATTTATTATTATGGCACTCTGAGGCATTATTATAACAGGAACAATCTGTTTACGACAAACAGACTTGAAAGCTTTAATCGCATACTCTTCTGTAAGCCATATAGGCTTAGTCACCGCAGGAATTTTAACTCAAACCCCATGAGGCCTTTCAGGGGCTATAATTCTAATAATTTCCCACGGATTAACATCCTCAGCACTTTTTTGCTTGGCAAACTTTAATTATGAACGAACCCGCAGTCGAGTATTACTATTAACCCGAGGGCTACAAATCATTTTACCTCTTATGACCGCCTGATGATTTATTGCAAACTTAGCTAACATAGCTCTACCCCCCCTCCCTAACCTAATAGCAGAAATCATAATTATTACATCCATATTTAATTGATCTCACTGAACCCTTTCAACTACAGGAATAGGCATACTAGTAACAACCGGATACTCAATATATATATTTTTAGCAACCCAACGAGGACCCACCCCAAACCATATTATTAATTTAACCCCAACACACACCCGAGAGCACCTTCTAATGGCTATACACTTAATCCCTATTTTACTCCTCATGTTAAAACCTGAACTAATCTGAGGTTGGCATATATGTAAATATAGTTTAAACAAAACACTAGATTGTGATTCTAGAGATAGGAGATATACTCCTTATCTACCGAGAGAGTAAGAAATATATTGAAAATTGCTAGTATTCAAAACCATGGTTTAAATCCAAGGCCCCCTCAATTAATTCTCACACGGATTTTAACCGAAACTAATGATATGAAAAACCACCGTTATAATTTAACTACAAGAACATGACCAAGCTACGAAAATCTTATCCTATATTATCAACTACCAACGACTCTTTAGTAGACCTACCTGCACCCCCAAACCTATCAGCCTGATGAAACTTCGGCTCACTAATTGGTCTAGCCCTTATTTTACAGATTATTACAGGCATTTTTTTAGGCATAAACTATGCATCAGATATTTCAACAGCCTTCTCTTCTGTAGTTCATGCTCATCGAGAGGTAGAAATAGGCTGAATGATCCGCCATATACACATAAATGGCGCCTCACTACTTTTTGTCTTACTTTATCTACACGCCGCTCGAGGGCTCTACTATGGGTCATACTTATTTATAGAGACCTGAAGCATTGGAGTCATTCTATTTTTACTCATAATAACAACCGCATTCGTAGGATATGTTCTTCCATGAGGACAAATATCCTTCTGAGGCGCAACAGTCATTACTAACCTTACATCTGCTGTCCCCTATATAGGCGATTCTGTAGTACAATGATTATGAGGAGGCTACGCAGTAGATAATGCTACCCTAAACCGATTCTTTACATTTCACTTCTTATTACCATTTATTATTTTGGGTCTCACAACAATCCACCTTATATTTCTGCATGAGACAGGATCAAATAACCCTATTGGACTTAACTCTAACTCAGATAAAATCCCCTTCCACCCATATTTCTCCTATAAAGACTTAGTGGGGTTTTTCATTATCCTTATAATCCTAGTTAATATTGCCCTTTTCTTCCCAAATCTTCTAGGGGATCCAGAAAACTTCACCCAAGCAAACTCTATAACTACACCAGCACACATTAAGCCGGAATGATACTTCCTATTTGCCTATGCCATTCTACGAGCAGTGCCAAACAAAATAGGTGGGGTAATAGCCCTAATATCCTCAATTCTTATCCTACTAGTTACCCCAATTCTACACACCTCAAAGCAACGAGGACTAATATTCCGTCCACCATCAAAATGACTATTCTGAGTCCTAGTTATTATTGTGTTTATACTAACATGGGTAGGAGGAATACCAGTAGAACAGCCCTTCATTGTAATTGGCCAAGTAACATCCGTACTTTACTTTTCCATATTTTTGATCATCCACCCACTAACAGGTTGGCTCGAAAACAAAATACTGATAAAAAAATAAAGCGGCTATGTCTAATATTAAATATATGTAAAATATAAATATTCTCAAATATGTACTCATACACGTATAAACAAACGTCTATATGTATTAGTACATATTATGCATAATTATACATATATGCATAATTATACACACGTGCGCAATAATTCATATCATGTATAATTATACACTTCCATAAGTACTAAATTAATTCCTGTTCTTACTATGCCTGATCCCACACGAACTCCAACATACTAAATGAATAATCCCTGATCCCTCACACCACAGTCCCCTCCCCTAATTTCTATGCTTTCCCCCGCTATCATAGGACTAATATATATTATGTAGTAAGAAACCACCAACCAGTATATATCAAGTGCTGACGTCACGTTTCCTGATAATCACGGACAATTATAGCGTACAGCGTATAACTGAACTATTTCCGGCATTTGGCTCCTGTTTCAGGTCCATGTAACCATTTATCCTCCTCCATTGATTATCCTGGCATCTGGTTGATGGTAGAGTGCATAACTTCCTGATCCACTCAGCCGGGCGTTCTCTTAAATGCTGGGGTTTTTTTTTTTCGTTTCCTTTCATCTTACGTCGTGATGCACTCTAATGTGTCCGCCAAGGTAGTACAATAATTTTGTATTTAACCATATATGAATATCTATACTAAAACCCTACAAGTTATAGTGTATATGTGTAAATATACGCATATCTATATATATTTGTGTGATATTGTATAATGAACCCCTGCCAAATTATAATTTATAACAATATTATATAATAAACCCCTACCAAATAATTTGTATGTTAAATTAGTAAGTATAAATATCTATACTAAAATCCTACAAGTTATAACATATAGAATGGATGTGTATATATGTGTATATACACACATATCTGTATATATTTATGTGAATATAGTATAATGAACCCCTGCCAAATTATGATATAAGAATATTATATAATGAACCCCTACCGAATAATTTGTATGATAAATTAGTAGTATGAATATCTATACTAAAACCCTACAAGTTATAGTGTATATGTGTAAATATACACATATCTATATATATTTGTGTGATATTGTATAATGAACCCCTGCCAAATTATAATTTATAACAATATTATATAATAAACCCCTACCAAATAATTTGTATGTTAAATTAGTAAGTATAAATATCTATACTAAAATCCTACAAGTTATAACATATAGAATGGATGTGTATATATGTGTATATACACACATATCTGTATATATTTATGTGAATATAGTATAATGAACCCCTGCCAAATTATGATATAAGAATATTATATAATGAACCCCTACCGAATAATTTGTATGATAAATTAGTAGTATGAATATCTATACTAAAACCCTACAAGTTATAGTGTATATGTGTAAATATACACATATCTATATATATTTGTGTGATATTGTATAATGAACCCCTGCCAAATTATAATTTATAACAATATTATATAATAAACCCCTACCAAATAATTTGTATGTTAAATTAGTAAGTATAAATATCTATACTAAAATCCTACAAGTTATATATACCGCCTTATCCGAATATTACACAC